TTTTCTTTTTTTTTTTACTAGAAGATTTTTTTGGTCTTTCGTTCCTTTTATCTTTCTATAGTGGAGATAGTCGCACGTAATGACAGATCACGGCCATGTTATTAAACGCTTGTGGTAAGAATGGGTTTCGTTCTAGTGCCCTAAAATAATATTCTAAAGCTTTCGTATGATCCCCATTACTTGTGTGAATAAGGCCTATGTTATAGAGTATATAACTTCGATCGTAGGGATCAATTTCTAGTCGCATAGCTTCATAATAATTCTGTAAAGCTTCTGCATAATTTCCTTCGGATTGAGCTGACATCCGTTACGGTCGTCATTCGATTAAAAGAATCTCCGTTCCAGAACCGTACGTGAGATTTTCATCTCATACGGCTCCTCCTTTATATGCATAATGATAATATTTCAATCGTTTTTGATTCCATGTATCGATTATTTTCATTATGAATTGAGCGGGGCTAGTGTTTTTGCACGAAATTTCTAGCCAACCTTCCTACGTGGGAGCTTTTGTTAACACCAAACATGTTGGTACTAGATAGAAATGGTAACTCCAACAATTTCTTTGTCCTCAACGCCCCCTCATTTCCAGGAATTAGTCACTTCAACAGTCTTTGATGATTATATGGGTACCCAAGGTACGAACGAGATGGATATTTGTTGTCCCAACCATTCTTTTAAGTCCCAATCCAGATAAGGAAGGGGGTAAGTAATTTTTAACAAAGCTTTCGTCTTGTTGATTTCTAGGTGTAGTGCTTTTCCCTTATGCTGCCTATATAGGACTAGTAGAGTGGGATTGACCTGTAATACAGAACCGATAGGTGTAACCTTTCGCTCAATGCTAAAATGGATAAAGCATATGAGGCTGCATTAATCGGGGATACACGACAGAAGGAATTGTTCTATTTCTAAACTTCACCTTCAACAAGCGTAGATTTATTTCAATAACCGATCAAAATAATAAGAATATTTTTTCTTTCTATCCCGAATTTTTTGTCTTTCTCATAAGACTGGGGGAAAAAAAGAATCAAATCACACCATCTCTGTAATAGGTAAATGCCTCCTTTTCGCCTGAAGTTGTTGGAATTATTCGTAATAAAATATTGGCCACAACCGAAAAGGTTTTATCAATAAAATTTCCATTTATCCGTGATCTAGGCATCGGTAACCAATCCATTCTAAAATTCTTTTCACTCTCCCTAGGGGCAAAATGATCCTACAAAGAAAGGAATTGTACAATACGAAATAGCATAAAAAAGATTCATAAAAAAAAAGAAATTAAATATAAATATTTATCTCAAATAAAATATAAAGATACGAACCGAACCCTCTACTACTACTCAAATTCAACGACTCAAATTGATCCTTTTTTTGTTTTGCAGGAATCAAAAAGAAATATTGGAATACGATTCCAATCCAAATAGAGTATACCGATGGGTGAACTAGTCCTATTTAATCCAAACTGACGAATCAAGGAATTTTTCCTATAGATTCGGGCGAAAGGCTTTATCCAAAATTTTCTATTTTTTTAGTTCGAATTGGTTGGTTGTACCTTAGTTAGCCAATCCAAATAAAAATCTAGCCAATCCAAATAAAAATTTGAATAACTCGCTATTCATTCTGTTCCTGAGTCATAATTGTTGTGTAGGAGAGGTGGCCGAGTGGTTCAAGGCGTAGCATTGGAACTGCTATGTAGACTTTTGTTTACCGAGGGTTCGAATCCCTCTCTTTCCGTACCTTCACCCAACTCACCAACATCACTAACCGTAACAAATCAACCAAGAGGTAGATCCTTCTTTATATCTTTACTACTAACTACTTTATATCTATTCATCATCATATATAGAATATATATTCTATATAGATTTTCTATTTCTAATTTAATTGCTGCGATATGTAAAATTATGGAATAAGGCCGACAAAAAACAAAAAAATCTCTGTCGATCTATGATACATGAAGGGGAAAAAGACGGATCAAACCCTTTACCTTAATTTTAAAATTTTTTAATCCATTTTGTTTGGCGAAAAGGGACTCGTTTTTTTCGAAACCTTTTTCTTTAAGGTAGGCTTAAGTCTGGCGGGAGTAATATTCTACGACTAGCAATTCGTTTATTTTCAAACCGACCCACTTATTATCTATTATTTGATTGACTACTCCTTTATATGGGAATGGGTGAAGAGTCAAATGTTTTGGCAATTCCTCGCTGTGAGATGAATCTAGATAATTTTGAACGAGAGCTTTAGATTTTTGCTTATCCCTCGCCATAACAATATCGTTGGGTTTGCAACGATAACTTGGTATATCTACTATACGACCATTAACTAAAATATGTCTATGATTAACTAATTGGCGGGCTCCCGGAATAGTCGGAGACATACCCAACCGAAAAAGGATGTTGTCCAAACGCATTTCAAGTAATTGGAGTAAAACCTGACCTGTTGACCCTTTGGCTTTTCTAGCGATACGAAAGTATTTAAGTAATTGTCGTTCTGTAATACCATAATGAAAACGTAATTTTTGTTTTTCTTCTAGACGAATACGATATTGAGATCTTTTCCCGGAACGCGATGGGTTTCTAAGATCTCTAGGCTTTTTATTAGTTAGTCCTGGTAAAACCCCCAGACGTCGTATTTTTTTGAAACGAGGCCCTCGGTAACGCGACATAAAGACTCCTTATTTATTGATATTTCATTTTATTTAAATTAAAGAAATTAAAACTGAACTAAATGATAAATGAAGCGAAATCCCCTGAAGTATTCTATTAATTGTACTAGAACGAATAATGGCACTAGAAGGAATAGTGAGATGAAAGATGTACGGATCCGAAGTTCCTCCTTCTTTTTTTATTAATATTCATTATTTTTTTATTTGAAATTTCTTTTTATAATTATTGATTGGAATTTTATATTGTATTTAGTATATTAATAATTATTAATTATTGTATATGTATCAATTCTGGTATATATTTATTTTTAGTTTCGTTAATATTTCGAATTTTTGTTGTATATTTATTTATATTCTATAGAATATAAATAAAAAAATGGCTTAAAAAAATTTTATTTAAAATTTAGATTAAATAATGAAATTCAATTTATATTTCATTATATTTTAATATCATTTTTTTATAATAAAGTATATAAAAAAATCAAGAATCGAAAAAGGAAAGGTGTCTTTTTTCTTTAATTTCAAAGAAACGTTCTCAATCATATAAAAAATAGAACAAATAGAAAAAGCCGGCTATCGGAGTCGAACCGATGACCATCGCATTACAAATGCGATGCTCTAACCTCTGAGCTAAGCGGGCTCACATAAAATAAACTTTACTTACATGCTTACATGCATAATACTTCCATTAATTAGATCTTAGCTATTAAAGATAAAGATGCAATTCAGACCAGAATAAGACATTCCTATGCTTTAATTTGGAAACCAAGAAAAAATCGATCCTTTGAGTATTCCAACTTTCATGGAAAAATGAGAAGAAAGATTCATATATATAGTGATAGATATCTGTCTATATTGAATTGAAGATAAAAAAGTGATAGAATTATTTCTGATTGGCCCATAGCAATATGAGCTCCCACTAGAAACGAAAGAAAATAGGCAAAAAAATAGGATGAAATGCCTTTCGGTATATTTATTTTTCTATACTAATGAATGGGTTCCAAACGAAAGGATAAAAAGGGGGATATGGCGAAATCGGTAGACGCTACGGACTTAATTGGTTTGAGCCTTAGTATGGAAACCTACTAAGTGAGAACTTTCAAATTCAGAGAAACCCGGGAATAAAAAAATGGGCAATCCTGAGCCAACTCCTTCTTTCCATTTCCAAAAGGAAGAATAAAAAAGGATAGGTGCAGAGACTCAACGGAAGCTGTTCTAACAAACAAATGGACGATCTTGCGTTATTATAAAAATTCTTCCATCGAAACTCTAAAAAGGATGAAGAATAAACCTATATGCATATGCAGACGTAGTGAAATATAAATACTATATATTACATAAAAAAATTTAATTTTTAAATATTGATAACGACCCGCATTTTTTTTTTATGACTCTGAAAAAAAGGAAGAATTGTTGCGAAGCGATTCCAAGTTGAAGAAAGAATCGAATACTCGTTTAATAAATTAAAGCATTTATTCCCCGGTCTGATAGATCTTTTGAAGAACCGATCCATCATATGAGAATGAAGATAGAGTCCCATTCTACGTGTCAATCCTGACAACAATGAAATTTATAGTAAGAGGAAAATCCGTCGACTTTATAAATCGTGAGGGTTCAAGTCCCTCTATCCCCAAAAAAGATCAAAAGATCATTTGATTCTCTAACTAATTATCCTCTTTTTTTGTTAACGGTTCAAACCAAAATTGGGTCTCTTCCTCATTTATTCTTCTTTTACAAAGGTATCCGAGCAGAAAAGTTTTTTTCTTATCACAAGTCTTGTGATGTATGATGTAAATGATACATGAGCAGCTTTGAGCAAGGTCTTACTCATTTGAATGATTCCCAATACATATCGTTACTCTTACTAAGAACATACAAAGTCTTCTTTTCACGATACAGAAAATTCCGGGGCCTAGATAAGACTTTGGCATACCCTTTCGCTTTTTTAATTGACATAGACCCCTGTTTTCTAGTAAAATGGGTAGATGATGCGTAGGGAATGGTCGGGATAGCTCAGTTGGTAGAGCAGAGGACTGAAAATCCTCGTGTCACCAGTTCAAATCTGGTTCCTGGCACATGATTCATTTGGTTGAGTATCTATTTTACATATTCATTAATCGTATAGCCCATGCACAGACGTAACTTCTTTTTCTAGGGTCTAGAGATATAGCCTAAAAAATAGATGGGTAAAGATAAAAAAATCTAACTCTTTTAGATTTTCTTTTTTTATTTGTCCTCTCATTGAAAAAAAAAGATATTCCTTCTTCATGTGGATTCGAAAAAGGATTTCATTTAGTTAAATTAGTTGCAAGACGAAAAAAAATGGGGGGAGTTAAGT